TCAAGATGCCTTGGTGGTGAAATGGTAGACACGCGAGACTCAAAATCTCGTGCTAAAGAGCGTGGAGGTTCGAGTCCTCTTCAAGGCATAATATTGAGAATGCTCATTGAATTGGAATAAGTTCGGCAGCGGATCACAAAATCTTGGTGATCCTCTCTATCTAATGAATGGGGAATCCGCTTTGAAATCGTCCGTCCGCCCTGCACCCACCCCCGAGTATATGCTTCAACAGGAATCACACAAGGGTGGATTGATACAATCTAAACCTCTGGTAAAATGCCCCCCGTAACCCAGCAGATAAAGTGCATTACATAGTCCGTTTTAGGGATTGGCGACTACCCATTCAGTGACTTTGGCACTGGACGTTCCCAAAATGGGTACTATCGGGTCGGGTGAATTCAATAATAGACGCCTGGTGGCATTCCAGCTTTCCTTCTCCTTTCAGGACCTATCCGAAAGAGAATCCAGTACTTCTCGGTCGGGAATATCTGAATAGGGCGAACCGCCTCGTGGATATCTTTGCTTCGAAACAAAAACAATTAGAATTAGGCTCGGTCAACTGGAATGTCTATTATCCATATAGGGGATCTTCCAATCGGGAAGATCCATCGACCTGAGACGAAGAGAAAGGTCTATCTATTTTATTTAGTTATTCAGTTAAACCAATGATTCGTTATTGGAGCAGATAGCAAAAACCATTTCATCCGACATGCGTATTTTTGATTTTCCAATGGATTTACATCTTTCATTAATGGAAATTTTTTGATGTAGTGAGTAATAGCTCTGGTTGTTCGCTGTTCAAGAATTCTTGTTTAGGCAGTTCATACCATCCATACATAGTGTTTTGATCTAAGATTTCAATTCTTCCATGTTTCAGCAGTAGCATATTCTTCCATGGAGCTAAGGTCCATGGAAGAAAGAGGTGTTTCCGCGACTCTACCGCCCAGTCAATTCCGTTCCACTTAATCCCTATTTCATGACCACATATCTTTCCGGCTAAGTAATGGGAAACCCTTCTCCTGTTACATGAATCCAATTTTCATTTCATCCGGGAAAAGCCATCTTTTTCTCAACAATGTCTTTGCCATTTGATCCAATAGCCTTCCGTTAGATAGGAACAGATTTGATAAATACTGATAACTCTCAGATGGAGTATTAGAACGGGAAAATCCAAATGAACTATTGGCTCTAAGCCATCTCTGGCGATGAATCAAGAATTCGAAGTGCTTTTCTTTCCTATTCTTGATAAACCAGCTTTGAGATAGAGATGTAATAGGATCTTGGGAAATAAAAACAATAAGCCCCTTTAACATCTCTTCATCTTCATCTGCAAAGAATTCTCGATGTAAAAACACAGAGACAGAGGGCTCATCTTGGAATAGGAAAAAGAGTGGATCCGGGGGGTCCCAAATGAATCGGCTTATTCGAAAAAAGCCTTGTTCTTTGGAAGATCTAGCTCGTGCCTGGTACTGCATGGTTCCACTCTGCAAGAACTCCGAATCCTTCTCTTGAAGCTCATCCTTCTCTTGAAGCTCATCCTTCTCTTGAAGCGCATCCTCCTCATCATCAATGAGCCCCCGCCCGGCCCAATAGGGAAATCCCAAATCATCGGGCCTTTCGATACAATCAAATAGAAAGCCCCAAGGGCGCCATATTCTAGGAGCCCAATCTATGTGATCGAAGAAATCCTCCTCTATTTCCCCTTCTTCAACCTCCGATTCGTATTTTTGATAGAGAAATCTCTGATCAACGATAGAACGAGATCCATTTTGTATCATATATAAGGGATTCCTTGGTTCGGGCCGAAGAAGGAATGTCACTCGATCATTATCAAACTGACTGTAATCTCTTTCTGTCCGCGAGTATACCATCAGAGCGCCTTCTATTTCTACTAGGCCATGAACTAGATCAGAATCATTCTCAACGAACCGATAAGAAGCGATCCTATTTTTTTCATCGGGTCCGGGTAGAGACCAAAGGTCTTGAGCGACCGATCCGGCAGAACAACTCAAAAGATAAAGAAGTATCGTTAATTTCTTCATGCTCGTTCCAAGTTCGAAGTACCATTTGTACAAATAAGGATCCCCTTCGTCACACAATTGCTTCTTTATATAGATAGATATAGGATCTATGAGGCAATTACCTAGAAGTACTTTTTGTGCAACAGCCCTTCCTATCTGATAGAAAAGGATCCCGTGATCCTGAACCGGTATTACATGGGCTCGCAAATCCCAAGTTTGTCTATGAAGAGCTAATCTAATTGTATTAGTGTCTAGAATTGATTTCTTCTGTGTAATACTAATTGATAGGGCCTCATTGGCAAGTGCTGCAAGATCTCGTGCATTGGGACCCATGGCTGTGGACCCGAATCGATTAGTATGGAACATTTTCTTTTCCAAGTGAAATCCCTTAGTATATGAAAGAGTGAAAAAGCGCTTTCGTTGTTGTGGAATAAGAAGCCTTCGTATCTTAATACATGTATTGAATCTATCCGGGGCTATTAGAGCGGGATCTACTTTTTGGGGAATATGAGTCGAAGCAATAACAAGAATATTTCTAGTAGAACATCTTTCACAATCCCTGGAGAGATAGTTCGCTAATAGACCGAGGGATAAGTCCTTCGACTCATTCATATCCAGATCATGAATGTCTGGAATCCATATTATGCAAGGAGACATTGCTTTTGCTAATTCGAATTGAAGGGTGATATAAAATCGGTCTATTTCCGGCAGCATATCCAAAGTTACCTCATCCTTCGCCTCGTTACTTAGAACCTTTAGCCACGACAGCTTCCAATCAAGGTCACCGTCACTAGCATCAATATCGCCACTAGCATCAATATAGTCACTAGCATCAATATAGTCATTAACACCAGTGTCATCATCATCACTGTCCTCATCAATACGAAAATCCTCAGGATTGCTCTCCACGAACTTCTTCAGAAATACTGTAATGAAAGGAAGATAGGAGTTTGTCGCTAGGTATTTGACCAAATAGGATCGTCCGCTTTCTCTAGAACCTATCACTAAAATACCCCTAGGGGGGGATAGGGCTAAGCGGAGCGAAAAGGGTTTTCCATGAGACGGGAAATGAAAACTATTAGCCCCACACGAAGTTTGTGAATAAGTGATTGCCTGATAATGAGCAAGGAATATCCGCCTTTCCGCTAAACAGGATGTATTGAACTCATAATTCATTAGATACTTTTGATGAATGTCAACTAAGTATCGTAAGTAAATTATTCCCGGTTGTTCAATCATTTGATAAGCAGAGTCATTCTTTGATAAATGATCACTATGAGTCAGACTCAATAGAATTTGATCAATACTTTTTTCTGTCGTTAAGGTGTAGAGCTGAACCAAGAAGTCTCTTTCTTTATAACTAATCGAATCACTGTTCGCGAACCAGGATTCTATTGGATTATCATCAATCCAATGATCGCTCACGTTTTTTCTTTTTCTTATCAATGAATAGATCTCTTTACTTGTATGACTTAGATGTCTCGTATTTCTCGAAAAAATGATTCGATTGATGGGATTTGGTATGATACTTATGAGATCGATGAGATTGATATTCAAATAGTTCTTCTTAGAAAGTATAGAATATACTAATTGTTTCAGAGCAACTAGAAAGAGATTCTTTAACTTTAACCAGAAAGAATTCAGTTCAGATGGGGGATACCTATCCAGAAGTTTTTGCAACTCAATCATGTATGATGGATTCATCAAAGATTTGATCTTTTCGAACTCTGTCTGTAACTCACTATGGGCCCGGGAAAAAAAGAAAAGATGTGTACAAACGAGATGTCCAGCAACAAGAAGAAGGAAAAGGATTGAATAGAGGAACTCCTGAATATTTGGCGAGCTCAGATGTGTCGATATCAATGGTGACTCATTATTTCGATGAATCTTTTGTTCGGACAGAAGAAAATTATGTAAACACTTACTCGAAATCTCACTTATCAGATTCCATTGTGTCTTCCACAATTTTTTCTGAAGAATTCGCGCTGATCTATGCATAATATCATGAAAAATGGATACAAATTTTTGACGGCTGCTACTTATTAGTATCGGCAATAGGTCTGAAAAAGTCTCTAACAATATCAAATTTAGATATTTGTACCCTGTTGAAGTAAGGAACCATGGCATATATGTTTGGAATAGATTCCATTTTGATTTTAAGAGAGTTGAAAAAGCACTCTCTCGTTGAAAGGTTCTATACATCTGCCCTTTCTCAACGCATTTCTTTAGACAAAGACTCCGTTTTTTCCTCTTTTTGGATGGTAAACATTTCTCAGAATGTGGAGTGTGAATCAAACCCATGTTTGAATTGAAATTGAGATACTGACGCAAGTTCTTCTCTTCTGAATCAGATAGATTCATATCTGAAAGAGGTTGACAAAAAGTTCTTTCAAAATTGACTTTTTGTTCCTCTTTTAGAGGTGTTCCAGAAATGTCTGCAATCGAGTAAATAGCTCGATCGGATCGAATTGCAAACTGGAAAGATTTGTACAAGTTATACCTTTCGTCACCACTTTGTGGAAAATCGTTAGATATGAATTTAGATACCTGCGACTCGATTGGTGAAGGTGAAATAGTATCTCTCTCCAAAAAAGCATGTTTTTTTTTACCACCGCGCAAAGAAAATATTTTGTTGCGAATGAACAAGATATTGAGGAATTGTCCGTACATAAAATCATAATTCTTGATACGGGCCTTTTCCACATAAAAAGGGAATATTTTGTTACAATAGAAGTGATGTGGATTATTCAAGAATCGAAGTCGATTTGCTTTATAAAAAGAAGATATCAATGAACTTCTATGAAATGGTTTCACGGGATTCAGCCAATTGTCTTGATCGTGGGATATCATTGAGAAATAGGAATCCGTGTTATCAAAAGATTTCCTGCTATTATTTCTAGTATGGAATGAGTCAATCATCCGCTTTGGTATCTTATTGAACAAAACTGGTCCTCCATTGATCGAGAATTTCAATTTTTG